TGCTTCTTATTCATCTGCATCCGCTTTATCTTTTTTTTTTTTTTTGAAAAAGTGTGGTTAAACTTGAAAATTCATTCATTGAATGAGTAAATGATTAAATTAGATTCGGTTGGATGGTACCAGCTAAATCAAGCGCTAACTTTCATTTTTTATTGAATTAACCGATCAACTTGCTATCGGACATTTTTTTTTATTCGGAAATATTCCAAAAAATTTCGACATATTTCACTTTATCATGATTATGAAAATAAATCCTACTACTTCTGGTCCTGCGGTTTCCACACTTGAAGAAAAAAACCTAGGGCGTATTGCTCAAATTATTGGCCCAGTACTGGATGTCGCTTTTCCCCCGGGGAAAATGCCAAATATTTATAATGCTTTGGTAGTCAAGGGGCGAGATACCGCCGGTCAGCAAATTAAAGTTACTTGTGAGGTACAGCAATTATTAGGAAATAATCGAGTTAGAGCTGTAGCTATGAGTGCTACGGACGGTCTAACGAGAGGAATGGAAGTGATTGACACGGGAGCTCCTCTAAGTGTTCCAGTTGGTGGAGCAACTCTCGGACGAATTTTCAACGTTCTTGGCGAGCCTGTTGATAATTTAGGTCCTGTAGATACTCGCACAACATCTCCTATTCATAGAGGAGCACCCGCCTTTATACAGTTAGATACGAAATTATCAATCTTTGAAACAGGGATTAAAGTGGTGGATCTTTTAGCCCCTTATCGCCGTGGAGGAAAAATCGGACTATTTGGGGGAGCTGGAGTGGGTAAAACAGTACTCATTATGGAATTGATCAACAACATTGCTAAAGCTCATGGGGGTGTATCCGTATTTGGTGGAGTAGGCGAACGTACTCGTGAAGGAAATGATCTTTACATGGAAATGAAAGAATCCGGAGTGATTAATGAACAAAATATTGCAGAATCAAAAGTGGCTCTCGTCTATGGTCAGATGAATGAACCACCGGGAGCTCGTATGAGAGTTGGTTTGACCGCCCTAACCATGGCGGAATATTTCCGGGATGTTAATGAACAAGACGTACTTCTATTCATTGACAATATCTTTCGATTCGTCCAAGCAGGATCAGAAGTATCTGCCTTATTAGGGAGAATGCCTTCCGCAGTGGGTTATCAACCTACCCTTAGTACAGAAATGGGTTCTTTGCAAGAAAGAATTACGTCTACAAAAGAAGGATCTATAACTTCTATTCAAGCAGTTTATGTACCCGCAGACGATTTGACTGACCCTGCTCCTGCCACGACATTTGCACATTTAGACGCTACTACCGTACTATCAAGAGGATTAGCTGCCAAAGGCATTTATCCAGCAGTGGATCCTTTAGATTCAACGTCAACTATGCTCCAACCTCGGATCGTTGGCGAGGAACATTATGAAACTGCGCAAAAAGTAAAGCAAACTTTACAACGTTACAAAGAACTGCAGGACATTATAGCTATCCTTGGATTAGACGAATTATCCGAAGAGGATCGTTTAACCGTAGCAAGAGCACGAAAAATTGAGCGTTTCTTATCACAACCCTTCTTTGTAGCAGAAGTATTTACTGGTTCTCCAGGGAAATATGTTGGCCTCGCAGAAACAATTAGGGGGTTTCAACTGATCCTCTCCGGAGAATTAGACAGTCTTCCCGAGCAGGCCTTTTATTTAGTGGGTAACATCGATGAAGCTACCGCGAAAGCTATGAACTTAGAAGTGGAGAGCAAATTGAAGAAATGACCTTAAATCTTTGTGTACTGACCCCTAATCGAATTATTTGGGATTCAGAAGTGAAAGAAATCATTTTATCTACTAATAGTGGCCAAATTGGTGTATTACCAAACCACGCCCCTATTGCCACAGCTGTAGATATAGGTCTTTTGAGAATACGCCTAAATGATGGCCGATGGCTAACGGTGGCTTTGATGGGGGGTTTCGCTAGAATAGGTAATAATGAGATCACCGTTTTAGGAAATGATGCAGAGATAAGCACTGACATTGATCCGCAAGAAGCTCAGCAAGCTCTTGAAAAAGCGGAAGCTAACTTGAGTAAAGCAGAAGGTAAAAGACAAGCAATTGAAGCGAATCTAGCTCTCAGACGAGCTAGGACACGAGTAGAGGCTATCAATGCTAGTTCCGACTAGTTGATGCATCGAAATAATCAAAAGAAGTTTTTTATTTTATTAGACAGCATGTTTTGATTCCGACAATTGAAAACAATTAAGTCTAATCTAATACAACAAAAAAAAGAAGACGAGTAGAAAAACTTATTAGATACCATTGATTCCGGTATCTAATAAGTTCTACCTACTATTGGATTTGAACCAATGACTCCCGCCGTATGAAAGCAATACTCTAACCACTGAGTTAAGTAGGTCTTTTATCACTACAAAGAAAAAAAGAGACTCATCACTTCGGGGATTATATACGGAATATTACTTCTAAGCAATACCAATCCTTAACTTAATTAAGAGGAAACGGCCAAAGAACTATTATATTACGTAATTATGTAATATCCATCTTGACAAGATATTATCTATATGTTAAGATGTCTATGACAAGGGCTATAGCTCAGTTGGTAGAGCACCTCGTTTACACGTGCGCCGATGCTTTTCAAGGGAGTCAATCATGTAATCAAATAATCTTATTGAAAAATCGATGTCTTACTCCATGGATTCGAGAGAACAAGAGAACAATAGCCTGACAAATATTTGGTCAATCCGATTCGGGTACGAATTCTGATGCCAAATAGAGCCCATCATTGATTTGAGAATTGATAAGGTGAATACCCAGTCTATTCAATGCTAGGCATAACGAGTATAAGGGCCTCAAAATAACCTCTTTTCGTCCTATGAACTTTAAGGTGTAAGAAGTATCATATTTGACTCTTAGAGCGGAACGAAAGAGACTCCATTTAATTTTAACTTAGGTGGATCTAGGCCAGAAGCAGACCTACGTCAAAGTAACCCTTCCTTGAAACACTTTGGTAATCCTCTTAGATCAAAATTAAAATAATGAATCAGAGCAAATGGAGCCATCTCATTATCTTCTTGTTTTCGGCGAAGAAAAAATATGGTGGACTAACTGATCTTTTCATCAGTTGATGAAAGAGCCCAATGCAACAAAATGCATGTTGGGTCTTTGAAACAGTTCGAATCATTTCGATAATAAAAAGTTTGATCTGTTTTACCGAGAAGGTCTACGGTTCGAGTCCGTATAGCCCTATACATTATATTTACATTTACATTCTTTTTTTTTTTTAGTTTTTATTTCCTCATCTCATTAGTACTTGTTTGTGCCTGGTCAGTCGGTTGGTCCATAGAACTAGAAGCATTACCATATGATCATATGGATTCATAGGGACAGGAAAATGAAAACAAAAATTTTATTTAATTGAATGGATACAATTAATATTTATCAAATAAAATCTCGGATAAAAAATCTAATCCATTCTTCTTCATTAATTGTCGTCGGTGAATTACATACCTGTCATGATCAAAGAGTTAGTGATATACTTTTGCTTTGATTTGATATGTATACCCAATCCATTTTTAAGTTAAAATCATGACATGATCTTGGCTAAAAACTCCAACCCGACTCAACCAAATCTAATCATAAGTCACATGGATCGAGTACCTATTATTTTATTGGTTTTGTATTTGTGGAATACCCTGACAAATCATTTTTTGGTAGAAGAACAACTCCAATTGATTGTTTTAGAGATAATGAATTGGTCATAAATATATCAAAATTTGTACCCTTTTCTATTTCTATGAGTTGGTTTGGAGATTTGATTTATCAAATCGTTCGATTTCAATAATATGTTATTTTTTTTCTAGAATAGAAGTATATGATGTAAATGTAGAATTTACGATTCCGCTGATTATACTACTATGCTATACTTCATTATGTGGGTTTGCTTCAAAACAAACTTTTTCTTGTACTTGTAACTAAATTTAACGCTTTACTAACATTGGTTAGTCTTACTAAGTGGCATTGCAGTGACAAATAAGTATTTATTTTTGTTCATTCCAAATCTTGATTTTTACTACTTTAGTTTAGTACTACAAATTGATTCAAAATAGAATGCCCTTTGCATTATAACTCTAATTAAATACCTTGATTTTTTTTGTTCCTTAGGGAGTACGTCGGGATAGTAGAGATCCACCAAAAGTTTCTAATTTTGTGGAAACACTTTTTTTATATTTGGGTTCCTAGCAATTCAAGAGATTGAATCAATTAAGAATTATATCAATTCAATTTTATAAAAGAAAATGATATAAATCTAGAATAGGGCAAGAAGAGAGAATATAATCGTTCGATGCGATTATGTTTACATATTCATATCGAGTCAATAGACGCAAAAATCCTCTACCCGAATGAATTTTCTTTTTTAATAAGACTTCGAATAGAGTATACTAGAAATCCCTGGCCTTTTTACTAATGTCTATATGTTATATCGCTAACGCTAAGAAAAAAAAAAAATGCTTATTTCGCTTAAGAAGTTCTGGACGAATTGACAATTCCAATTTGAATCGACTAATTCAGTATATTCCACATTAATAGGAGTGTATCCATGTTTCTGCTTTACGAATATGATATTTTCTGGGCATTTCTGATAATATCAAGTGTTATTCCTATCTTGGCGTTTATCGTTTCCGGAGTTTTAGCCCCGACTAGTGAAGGACCAGAGAAGCTCTCTAGTTATGAATCGGGTATAGAACCCATGGGGGATGCTTGGTTACAATTCCGAATTCGCTATTATATGTTTGCTCTAGTTTTTGTTGTTTTTGATGTTGAAACGGTCTTTCTTTATCCGTGGGCAATGAGTTTTGATGTATTGGGTGTATCCGTATTTATAGAAGCTTTCATTTTTGTGCTTATTCCAATTGTTGGTTCAGTTTATGCATGGCGAAAAGGAGCATTGGAATGGTCTTAGCTCCTGAATATTCAGACAATAAAAATAAAAAAGAAGGAAAAGATTACCTTGAGACAGTTATGA